CACGGCCTAGCTGTACCTACCGTTTCTTTTTTGGGGTCAATATCAGCAATGCAGTTCATCCAACGATAAACCTAATCCGAATTATAGAGCTATGACACAATCAAACCCGAACGAACAAAATGTTGAATTGAATCGTACCAGCCTCTACTGGGGGTTATTACTCATTTTTGTACTTGCTGTTTTATTTTCCAATTATTTCTTCAATTAATAAAACAAAGGAAAAGGAAAATAATAATTATAGGCACTCTCTCTTAGCCCATTCGGAAGGCTCTCATCTCATAATTATCCATGACTGTTTATGTCTCTAGCATGACCACTTGATGAAATGTGGAGGGAAGTGGGGTAAATGGCTGATACTACTGGAAGGATTCCTCTTTGGATAATAGGTACTGTAGCTGGTATTCTTGTGATCGGTTTAATAGGTATTTTCTTTTATGGTTCATATTCTGGATTGGGTTCATCTCTGTAGTAATCAGATGAATTGAGTTGTAAATTGTAGCCATGAAAGCGTAAGAACTCAACGGGATTCCCTTCTTTGTATGATTTGAGGGGGTAGGTCCCGTTGAGTTCTTAAGAATTAGAATATTTTTCGTCTAAATGGCAAAACCCCATTCCATTTTTCTGATGATGTTTTTGAAAAATGCAGTTCATTGATCCATCCGCCCGTTGCTCGATAGTCTCTATCGATACTTTCAAAGTAAAGTTAGAAGAAAGAAGAAATCACTCAATTTCCTAGATGACATACTATCCTCAAATAATAATAAAACCTTAGTATTTTTTTGTATCTCATCAAAAATGGAAATTTTTCTAAGTTTATTGAAGAAGTTCTATTTACTCAATAAACCTCGCTCTCTTTTGTTTGCCCACTATTCTACTATTCTCTTTTATATTAAATAATATAAATATAATATTATGTAATATATATATATAATATATAAAAAAGTTCTGATATTTTTTTTTTTTTTTAATTCAAAACTTAGACTAGTAATCATTGACGAACAGGATAAAGAATCTTTTTTTTCTTTCGACACAAGAAAGAGATGTGGAAAATTCCTTTTCTTGTGTCGAATGCTAGGAAGATGAATAATCGTCCCTATAATTTTGTGTTCCACGCATTTATCCGTTCTATTCCCCGCTTACTTATGTCTAGTATCTAGTCGAATTTTATTCGATTAGAATAGAAAACACTATTAATGTATTTTATGACATTGAAATGTGATAATAGTAACATAATCATACCACCCCAATTTGGATTCAAAAAAAGTAAAAAGTCTTCTTCACAATCTACATACTATGACTAGGAATGCAGTACAAGTAATGAGTATAAAAAAGCAAAAGGCTTTTCATATTTTTATCATAAAGAGTCGTCAAAAATAATTTTGTTCTTTTTACGTTATGAGCTCAATGTCGATAAATCCGCGAGTCTAGAAATTCATTTCTGACAATTGAACCTTCTCGAACTGTTTCTTTTTAAGAACCAAAAAGATTTGTGCCAAAATAACAGATGCCAAGAAGAACAAAAGGCCTTGGACACGTAAGGGATCTTGAAGTACTATTTCTGCATCTCCCTGACCAAATCCGCCCACATTAGGATTACTCGTCAACGGTTGATCCAATTTGATAGATTCGCCTTCTGAAACAAGAAGTTCTGGCCCTGGAGGGATAATATCAACCACTTGACGTCCATCCGATGCATCCGCTATGGTTATTTCGTAACCCCCTTTTTCTTTTCGTATTATTTTACCTACTATACCTGCTGATGTAGCATTATAAACTGTATTGTTACTTTTGCTCCCGTCGGGATAAATCTGACCCCTTCCCCTGTTTCCGCCTACATATATAGGATATTTTAAGAAGTGAACCTCCTTCGTAGTAGCGGGGTCCGGGGAAAGGATAGGAAAGGTTATTTCACTATATTTCTGACCAGGAACGGGGCCTATCACAAGAATATTTTTTTTATTGGGGCGATAGCTCTGAAAAGACAGATTGCCTATCTTTTCTTTTATCTCGGGGGAAATCCGATCAGCAGGAGCTAATTCAAAACCCTCTGGTAAAATAAGAACAGCCCCTACATTCAAAGCACCCTTTTTACCATTAGCAAGAACTTGTTTTAGTTGCATATCATAAGGGATTCGAACAACTGCTTCAAATACAGTATCTGGAAGTACCGTTTGTGGAACTTCAATATCCACGGGCTTATTAGCTAAATGGCAATTGGCACATACAATACGACCAGTCGCTTCTCGCGGATTTTCATAACCCTGCTGTGCAAAAATGGGATATGCACTTGAAATGGATGGCCGAGTTATGATATATATCATGAGCGATACGGAAATGGATCGAGTAATTTGTTCTTTTATACAAGAAAAAGTCTTTCTAGTTTGCATGGTCCAACCATTGAGCCCAAAAATGTCTACAATAAATTTGGTAGGTCGCTAACCTAGTTCCCTATCCGCAATTCTGCTATTTACTGGAATAATTTTACTGGAATAAATAATATTAATATATAGAATATATCTTTGGGATGGGTAGAAAAATAAAGAGTAAGTATGATTTTACATGCTTTGCTTCTGTACAACTACAAAGTAAGAAACGTTAGAATTGAATTGGATTAATATCAGTAGATCCTTTTTTAATCATTCATTGAATGATAAATCACTACAAGTGACGGAGAAACACGATTTAAATAACGAAAAATCAAAAATTTAAATAGAGTATCTAGAATGACTGGAAAAGTAGAAACAAGACCAGATATAATTTGATCATTATGAGCAAATCCAAAATCTTTGTAGACAAAGCCAATCATTAGTTCCCAACCATGGGGCGAATGGAATCCGATACATAAATCTGTTAATAAAAGAATCGAAAAAGCCTTTATTGTGTCACTTAAGTTATATAGGAATTCCTGAGCCCAAGAGTTAAGAATAACAAGTTCTTTATTACCCAAAATTGAATAACCACTTAGAATAACGAAACAGATTATATTTGTCAAGAAGTGCAAAATCGTATGGATATGATCCTCATTGTGTATCTTGATTAATTGGAGCGTTTCTTTGTGGATTCCTATACGAAGGTTTTGTAGATGTGTCTCCGAGTATTCCTTGATCATTTCCTCCAAAAGAAAGATTTCCTCCAATTCTATGAATTTTTCGAGAATATTTTTTTCTTGAATATCATTCAAAAAAATTTCAGATTGCCTAGTATTCCACCAATAAGTAACCCAAGATTCCAGACTTTTATTAAATGAGAGAGAAATCCACCAGGGCAAAAATACTATAGATGCAAGATATAAAAGAGGGTTGAATGCTTTCTTTTTTGACATTTTTTCATTTCGTCTATGAATTTTTAATGAACCGACCTCATTAGTTGACTCTACGCCATCCAATATTTCTCTCATGCATGAGTTCTATTACAAAGTATCGAACTTATGAATCTATTCACTGTTTTGTTTTGTGGTTGTTACGTTACGTATACGTCTTCTTTGACTAGAATGAGCGTTATGAAGAAACTTCAGTTAAGTTATGGTATAGAAAAGGGGGATTCTTTAGTTTTTCCTTACTGCTGAGAAAGCATTCACTCTCTCAGCTCATTTCTCAAAATACTTCAATCGGTACACGCAAGAAATAGGCCAATTCGGCAGCTTTTTGTTCGATTTCCCGTGGAGTAACATTCTCATCAGTACGAGTCAAGGGAATGGCCCCCTGGCCTCTGATATCCATATAAAGGACACGGCGAGCATAAATACCCTCTTTAACTTCTATTCTGACGGACTGAATATCCTTTATAAGGAATCGGAGGAAGATGCGACGATTTTTTCCAGGGAATCCCCAACGAAAAATACACACCATTCCTTCTTTTCTATCGAATCGATCATAACCACCCCCTACATTCCACGAAATTGTGCACCACAAATAGGAGCTAATAAAGAGACCCGCGATCCCATAGAAAGACATCACAATCCCTTGTGGAAAAAAAAGGATTTGCTGAGACGGAAATAAAGATATCAAGTTTCTCCCAAGATAACTGGAAGTTCCAACCAATAAGAATCCTAATGAACCTAAAAAAAGGATAATGGCCCAGCAGAAATTACTTGTTTTTCGCGACCCCGTTATAGGTTGTATCCATATATGTTCTGATCGACAACTCATACTTGATCTGGTTTCGTTTTATTGTAATTGAGAGAATACCCTAGACTTTAGTCTTTTTGTTTCCGAAGTAACTCTCATCAACTAGTACTAGTTTGATGTGAACCTTTAAGAGTAATTTATCAAATTGGTTAGATCTAAAAAAAAAAAAAAAAAATACCCTTCGTATGATCCCATCAATATACATATAGATGTACCGATTTTACAGTTCAGCCATCCGGCGATCCTGAGATTTTTTCAAATAGATAGAATTCCTTTAACCCCATATCATCTTTCTACAGGCCAAAGAGCCCCTTTTCGACGGAAGCGCCGCATGTTATACCTTCTTTTCTTACACTAAATAGGTATCTGCGTTATGATACAAGTCTTAGTTTTGAAAAAAAAAAATGGATCAGAGTTGGGCCCATCAGATCTAAACAGTCTTATTTTTTTGAACATGAAGAAATAAAGAAGCCATTGCCATTGCCGGAAATACTAAGCCTACTAAAGGCACCAAAACAGAGGGAAAGTCGAAAGTTGTCATATAAAGGATACCTCAATTTACTATTTATAATATTATTATTTATATTAAATATTAATATTATAAAGATAAAGATTAGTATAAATCTAAGTATATATCTAAGTGAGTATAGAAGGTACAAAAGCATATATCATATCTATAGTTTCTATATTCTATAATTCTATATTTGGATTATATATACATACGTAAGACGTAGAACAAAAATTTTTTATTTTCCTAGAATTTAACGAAAATAAGAATTCACTATTTTTCTTGTTGATAGAAGCCTCTTAACTGAATTAGTAATCAAGAATATAGATAAAAAGGAGTTATCCACAACTTTTGATTTCTTTTTA